TTGACTACAAAAACTTCCCATTTTTTCTTAAATATATTATATTTCACAAAACAGAAATATAATATTATTTATAATATAAATACTGACTTAGATATATCTTTAAATTCAATTTATGGCTAATAACAAATCAGCAAAAAAGCGCATATTAATAAGTAAGCGGAATAATCTTCAAAATCGTTTTTATAAAAGTTCAGTTAAAACATTAACTAAAAGATTTTTAAAAGATCTAGAAATTTATAAAATTTCACAAAGCAATAATGATAAAGAAAAAATACAAATTGTACTAAACTCAATTTATAGTTTAATTGACAAAGGTTCAAAAAAAAATGTTTATCATAAAAATACTGCAGCAAGAAAGAAAGCAAAATTAGGAGCTCTATTAAAAACGGCATAATTTATTATAATTAGAAATAGTTAAAAAAATAGTATTTAAATTTTAAAATAATCTAGTTAAGCTCGGGTTATTTTAAAATTTTTTTATTAATTTTACATATTAATAAAATCAAGCTTTCTATTTTACTAAATTCACTGGTAAAAGTCAGTTAAGAGTTGTTCTAACAACCAGAGAAATAGACTATAAAAAAACTTAAGCATAAAAATTCTTAACCTTTATCAGTAAAAAACAAGTACCACCAAATATCAAGTTTATAATTCAATTTAATTCATTAAAATAGCTTATTATTTTTTATTAAAAAATAATAAACTATTTTAATGAATTAAATTATTTTAGAAATAATTAGTAATTTTCTTTTCAAGTCGAATAATAAGAAACTAACAAAATTAAAATGTTAATTTATTTTACATAATTATTACGCATAGTAAAATCTACTACTCATTAAATTTAAAATAAATTACTAATAAAACTATTAAACTAATATATGATGAATTACACAACTGCTCTACCTGATTTTATCGAAATGCAACGAGTAAGTTTCTGTTGGTTTATTGCTCAAGGACTAAATGAAGAACTAAATACTTTTTCAAGAATTTATGATTTTAGTCAAAACACAGAATATGTTTTATTTGGGCAAGAATATACTCTAGTAAAACCTATTTACAATATAGTTCGCGCTAAAAAATATACAGCAAACTATTCTGCTCAACTCGTTATTCCTTTAGAAGTTAGAAATAAAAAAACAAATGTTATCAAATATCATAGTAAGTTTCCTATAATTAACTTGCCATTGATGACGAGTTCTGCAACTTTTGTTATTAATGGGTGTGAACGTGTTATTGTTAGTCAAATTATTCGAAGTCCCGGTGTCTATTTTGAAAAAAACAAACACCAAAAAAAAAATAAAAAGATTAAAAGAATAGTATCTAGCGAAATTGAAAAATTAAAAAGTTTTACCCCACCAAGTGAAATTTTACCTACTGAGAGCAGATTATATGTTTTAAAACCGACTATTAAAAAAAAGTTTATTAGTGATAAAAAAAAGAAAGTAAGGTTTATTAAAAAAGAAGAAGATTGGAATTGGCAGGGAGAAAGCATTAATATTTATTCTTTTAAACAACTAAAAAATTATGAGATTAACTTTAGCTCTTCATTTATTGAATACCTTAAAGTTTATAAAAGTTTATTTAAAATCCAAAATTTATCTACTAAAATAAAACGAATTAAAATTTTTTTGAAATGGTTAGCCTCTAATGAAAACTTTATATTACAAGGTAATCAGCATAGAATTTTTTTAATAGTTAATTGTTTTAATTTATTAATCAAAACGATTGTAAAATATAAGATTTTAAAAAAAAGGAATGATAGTAATAACAATCAAAGTCTATTAAAAAAATTTAAACAAATTAAAAATTTATACAATAAAATATTTCAAAAGTCAGAAACGTTAGTAAGCTTAAATTTTAATTTAGAACTACTTACTTTTTTACTTCGAGATTTAGATAATTTTAGTCAAATTAATAATTTTAATTTCTTAAAATTAAACATCATACCAAAAATTCAAGTAATTATTAACAGTAATAAAATACAATCTAATTTATATTTTACTAATAGTTTTAAAGAACTTATTAAATTTAAATATAACTTTACTAAAAAAGAAAAAGATAAAAGAAGAAGCCAGTTACAAACAAAAATTTTCAAAAATAAAACAAAATATTTAAAGACAAAATCTAAAATTATTCAGTATAAAGATGACCATTTAATAAAAGATATTTATAAAGAAAAATATGAAGAAAAAGAATTATATACTGCGACATTAATCCCTGAATACGGATCATGGATCAGATTTGGCTTCCAAAAAAATACAAAAATTAATCTTTCAAAATATCCGATAAAAAATCAAGAGGATGAAATTATTATTCAACTTGATAAAGTAACACAAAAACCAATTATTCATTTATTGAGAGAAATGGGGGTTAGTGATTTAGAAATATGCCAAAACTTACAAAATTCTGAGTTTTTCTATTTTAATAAACCATTATTAAGTCACTCAATTTATCAACCAAATAAACTATTACGTTTTAATTTAAATAAAAATTATTATAAAAATATCTCTGAGTTTTCTAGAATTTTTGATCCTTCTTATTATCGTTTAGGAAAAATTGGTCGTTCAAAATTAAATAATAGATTAAATATAAAACTATCAAAACGAATTAATACAATTACATATGAAGATATTTTTGCAATAATTGATAAACTGATAACACTATCTACGTCTAAACAAATTAGTGATGACATTGATCATTTAAAGAACCGACGGGTTCGGTCAGTAGGAGAATTATTACAAAACCTATTCCGAATTGGATTCCAAAGATTATTGAGAAAACTACGAAGCCAAACGAATAAAACTTATTCAAGTCAATTATCGAGTTTTAATATAGTGGGCGCAACTATTAGAGAATTTTTTGGAGCTAGCCAATTATCTCAATATATGGATCAAACAAACCCATTGTCAGCATTGACACATAGACGACGAATTAGTGGGTTAGGACCTGGAGGATTTGATAGAGATCGTATTAGTTTTGCTGTGCGAGATATTCATCCAAGTCATTATGGACGGATTTGTCCAATTGAAACACCTGAAGGACAAAATGTCGGATTAATTGCTTCTTTAACGACATGTGCTCGAGTTAACGAATCTGGATTTTTAGAAACTCCTTTTTGGAGAGTTATTAATGGAAAAGTTATCAAAACAGGACATCCTATTTATTTAACCGCTGATATTGAAGACTTTTATAAAATTGCTCCCGCTGATATTTCGACAAATGAAAATAATTATTTAACAAAAAACTTAATTCCTGTAAGGTATAAGCAAGATTTCTTAACTGTTACTCCATCCGAAGTTGATTTCATTGGTGTTTCTCCAATTCAAGTTGTTTCTGTAGCGGCATCTTTAATTCCATTTTTTGAGCACGATGACGCTAACCGTGCCTTAATGGGTTCAAATATGCAACGACAATCAGTTCCATTATTATTACCTCAAAAACCTATTGTTGGAACAGGTCTGGAAAATCAAATTGCACTCGATTCAGGTATGGTAATAAACGCTCAACGAGATGGAATTGTCGAATCAGTAAGTGCAAACAAAATCATAATCCGTGAAAATTCAGGGCGACATTATAAATATGATTTACAAAAATATCAACGATCAAATCAAGAAACTTGTATTAATCATAGACCAATAGTATGGGAAGGTGAAAAAATTAAATCGGGTCAAATGTTAACTGATGGGCCAGGAATAATAAGTAGTGAACTTTCTTTAGGACAAAATGTCTTGGTAGCTTATATGCCATGGCAAGGCTATAATTTTGAAGATGCGATTTTGATTAATGAACGATTAGTCTATGAAGATATCTTTACGTCAATTCATATTGAAAGGTATGAAATTGAAATTGACCGAACAGCAGAAATGTCTGAACAAACAACAAACAATATTCCAAATTTGAGTATTTCCGATGTTCAAAACTTGAATGAAGATGGAATCGTTACCATTGGAACATTTGTAAAACCAGGCGATATTTTAGTAGGAAAAATTATCCCTAAAGATGATTCTGAACAATTACCAGAATCAAAATTACTTAGAGCAATTTTTGGAGCAAAAGCAAAAGGAGTTCGGGATACATCATTTCGAATGCCTGAAGGAGAATACGGAAGAGTTATTGAAACTTTAACCTTTAATAGACGTACAAAATTAGCCTATAAATTTGAAAAAATTCAAATTTTTATTGCCCAAATAAGAAAAATTCAAGTAGGAGATAAAATTGCAGGCCGTCATGGAAATAAAGGAATAATTTCTCGGATTTTAGCTCGTCAAGATATGCCTTTCCTTCCAGATGGGACTCCTATTGACATCATTTTAAATCCTTTAGGAGTTCCATCTCGAATGAATGTTGGACAATTATACGAATGTTTATTAGGATTAGCAGGTCACAAGTTAAACCGTCGTTTTAAAATTTTACCCTTTGATGAAATGTATGGATCAGAAGTTTCACGCATTTTAATTAATAAAAAATTACGGCAAGCTTCCATTGAAAATAATGAAGCATGGCTTTTTAATCCTTATTCACCAGGAAAGATGGTTCTTCTTGATGGGAGAACAGGTAAAGAATTTGATAATCCAATTACTGTAGGTAATGCATACATGTTAAAATTAATCCATTTAGTTGATGATAAAATGCATTCAAGAGCAACTGGTCCTTATTCACTAGTTACACAACAACCTTTAGGAGGAAAAGCTCAACATGGAGGTCAAAGATTTGGTGAAATGGAAGTCTGGGCACTTGAAGGGTTTGGTGCATCTTTTACTTTAAAAGAACTTTTAACAATTAAATCTGATGATATGCAAGGAAGAAATGAAACTTTAAATTCTATAATTAAAGGTCAACCAATACCAACTTCTGGTGTACCCGAATCGTTTAAAGTTTTAGTTCAAGAATTACGTTCAATTGGATTAGATCTAAGTACGTATCGAATTGATGAGTTTAGTTCAGACGAATCTTATGAAATTGAATTAAATTTAATTGAAAAATATAATCCATTACTAAAAACATTTTCTCATACCTCGAATATAAATAATATTTCATTTTAAAAATTTAATATGATACGCTCTGAAAAAGAATTTGATTATATAAAAATAAAATTAGCTTCTCCCACGAGAATATTACAATGGTCCCAGAGAAAATTGCCTAATGGACAATTTGTAGGAGAAGTTCAAAAATCGGAAACTATTAATTATCGAACATTTAAACCTGAAATGGATGGTTTATTTTGTGAGAGAATTTTTGGCCCAAGTAAAAGTTTAGAATGTGCATGTGGTAAATATAAAAGAGTTCGGTATGAAGGTTTAATCTGTGAGCGTTGTGGAGTAGAATTAACTGAATCAAGAGTTCGACGACATAGAATGGGTCATATTAATTTAATTTATCCTGTTACACATGTTTGGTATACTAACAGTCGACCAAATTATATCGCCTTATTACTTGAAGTTGAGCAATGTGAAAAAAGATTAGATACTGGGTGGACAGAATTTGCTAATCCAAGAGATAATAAAGAAAAAGATAATAAAGATATCCCTGAATATCCTTCTTCCCATATTGAATACCGTAATTATCTGAGAAGCCCAAAAGCCCTTTTAAATTGCAGAGAATTTCTTAAAAAAAAATCAAAAGCAAAAAAATCTAATATTGTAAATTTTTATGATGAAAGAATAAAACGAATAAAATTAGCATCTCTTGCTTATTTTATTGCTGAAGATGAGATTGCTTTTTATGGGCTTCATTGGGATTTACAGCAATATCGACGTTGTCGGGAATTAGGATTTACAGGTTACCCATTAAAACCCCATTCAAAATCTCACAATAGACGTCGTAACACGCCAAAATATTTATTAAGATCAACACCAAATTATTTAATCGGTGCTGTTTTAATCAAACGTGAATTAGAAAAATTAAATCTAGAGCAAGAGATAATTAAAACACGTAATTTTATTACTCTTTGTAGTAAAGTACTCCATAAAGAACAACCATTTTATAATTTTTCACATTGGGCTAAAAAATGGGAATATCAACGGATTTATAAATTACGAGATCAATCAATTAAACGAATTCGTATTTTGGAAAATTTATTAACTACAGGTGCAAACCCAGCATGGATGATTATAACTATATTACCTGTTATTCCCCCTGCATTAAGACCAATGATTCAACTAGAAGGAGGACGTTTCGCAACATCCGATTTAAATGAATTATATAGAAGAATAATTACACGTAACAATCGTCTCCTTAGATTATTAGAAATTGATGCACCTCAATTAATTATTCGAAATGAGAAACGAATGTTACAAGAGGCAGTAGATACATTAATTGATAATGGTAAACGAGGTAAAATTGCCTTAAGTGCAAGTAATCGTCCATTAAAATCATTATCCGATATAATAAAAGGAAAACATGGGCGTTTCCGTCAAAATCTCCTTGGAAAACGAGTGGATTATTCTGGACGGTCCGTGATTGTTGTCGGACCCAGTTTGAAATTAAATCAATGTGGTTTGCCTTACGAAATGGCCATTGAATTGTTTCAACCATTTATAATTCGTGAATTAATTAATCAAGGGTTAGCAAGTAATATGAAAGTTGCAAAAAACTTACTCCAACAAAATGAACCGATTATAGATCCTGTACTTGAGAAAGTCTTATCAAATCACCCTATTTTTTTAAACCGAGCACCAACATTACATAGATTAGGAATACAAGCTTTTGAGCCTATTATCGTTCAAGGTCGTGCTATTAAACTTCATCCTTTAGTTTGTTCCGCATTTAATGCCGATTTTGATGGTGATCAAATGGCTGTGCATGTTCCTCTTTCATTAGAAGCTCAAGCAGAATGTTATATGTTAATGTTAGCGCCTTATAATTTTTTATCACCTGCAAATGGCGAGCCAATTATTATGCCAAGTCAAGATATGGTATTAGGTTGTTATTATTTAACTGTAAATAATATTACTGGGTTACTAGGTTCAGATCATTATTTTGCTGATTTAAACGACGTGATATTAGCCTATAATCAAGATCAAATCGAAATTCATACAGCAATATGGGTTCGATACAAGCATAAAATTTTTAAAGCTTCAAATTTTATAAAAAAAATTAACTTAAAAGATGGAAGTTATATTGAGTATTATGAAAATGTTCAAATTCGTAAAGATAAAAATAATAAAACTATTGTTCAATACTTACAAACTACGACTGGACGTGTCCTTTTAAATTATACGATTCAAACAACCTTAAGCCTTAATTAAAATATTTGAATTCAAGAAAAAATTAAGTAAAAGAATTATGAAAGATTATATTTATCAAAATACACTTATTAATAAAAAACAATTAAAAGAATTGTTAGCATGGAGTTTTACAAAATATGACTCTATGCAAGCTTCTTTATTGGCAGATGAGTTAAAATATCTTGGATTTAAGTATGCAACACAAGCTGGTATCTCTATTAGTATTGAGGATTTAAAAGTTCCAGCTACAAAAAATGAAATGTTGGAAAAAGCAAACAAAGATATTTTAAATGCAGAAAAAATTTGTTTAAAAGGAAAAATAACAGATGTAGAACGTTTTCAAAAAATTATTGACACTTGGAGTATAGCAAGCGAATCATTAAAAGAGAACGTAGTGGCATATTTTAAAACATATGATCCTTTAAATTCAGTTTATATAATGGCATTCTCTGGTGCTAGAGGAAATTTATCACAAGTACGTCAACTTGTAGGAATGCGGGGACTTATGGCTGATCCTAGTGGTGAGATTATGCGAGTACCAATTAAAAAGAATTTTCGTGAGGGATTAACAATCACGGATTATTTAATGTCTGGATATGGTGCTCGTAAAGGTATTGTTGATACAGCATTAAAAACAGCAAATTCAGGTTATCTAACCCGCCGTTTAATTGATATTGCACAAGATATTATTATTCGAGAAAAAGATTGTTTAACTTCTGCTTCATTTATAGTTGATACCACAAATAAATTGGATAATGAGCAAATTATTGGTCGAATCTTATCAAAACCCGTTTATGATCCAAAAACGCAAAAATTAGTCGCTGCGACTAATACACATGTCACATTAAAATTATTAAATATATTCGCAGAAAAAAAAATTTTAAAATTCCATATCCGTTCACCATTAACTTGTAGTTTATATCATTCTATTTGTCAAATGTGTTATGGGTGGGATTTATCGAATCAAAATTTAGTTGATTTAGGAGAAGCAGTTGGTATTCTGGCTGGCCAATCAATTGGTGAGCCTGGAACACAATTAACAATGCGAACTTTTCATACAGGAGGAATTTTTACTTCAGAAGCTCGGCAACAAATTATTGCTCCAACAAATGGAATTATCAAATTTTCTAAAATTTTAAAAACGATTATATTACGTACAAATCGAGGGGATGATGTTTTGGTTACTAAAAATTCAGGATCATTAATATTAATTCCTGAACAACAGAGTGGGAAAATAATTCAAATGGAATTATTACGAAATACAATGTTGTTTGTAAAAAATAATCAATATGTGAAGAAATTAGCAACTATAGGTGAATTAATAAGTACGGAAAAACAAACTTTGACCGAGAGAAAACCAATTTTAAGTGATACATCTGGTGAAATTTTTATTCCTAAATTAAAAACGAGAACAAATTTAATTACACAAAATCGATTGTTATGGATTTTATCAGGACAAGTTTTTCAAGCACCTAGTAATTCTTTTTTAAATTTTTATACAGATCATAAAATTAACAAAAACAGTTATATTTTTCGAACAAAATTGATAAATCAATATTCTGGGTATATCAAGGTTTTTGATAAGAAAAAAAATGTATTAGAACAAAAAATTCAAATCACAAATGATATCTATTTTTTAAATAATAGTTATGGCCAAAAAATTCTTAAACCTAAAAATAATAAAAATTATTTAATTAATTTGAATAATTCAAAATATTTAACGACCTTAAAAGATTCGAATTTTAAAAATTGGAAACGATGTTATAACTATAAACTTTTTGCCATTTCATTTAGTAATAACTTTAAAACTTTAACAGGCGGAATAATGTATTATGATCAACGAATTAAACAAAAACAAGATACAATAGATAAGTTAATTCCTTATAATATAGCCTATGAAATAAGTAAAAAGGATTATAAAAAAATAATTAAAAATTATAATGAAACTTCTTTAAAAAGTTTGGAAACTAAGATTGATAAAAATGGATTTATTTTTTATCAAAAATTCTTAAACTATCAAGAAATGGAAAATGTTTTTCTAAAGTTAAAATTAAAAAAAAAACTTATTCATAATTCTTTAATATGGCTTTGTGAAGAAACTTACAAGTTAAACTGTGATAAAAATATTTTATTAGTAGAAAATGGCAATTTTATATCAAAAAATTTTGAAATTATACCAAATATTATTTCTAAAACTGCAGGAATTATAAGTGTTTCTCAAAAAAATAATATTATTGAAGAGGTTGCAATTAAAGCAGGATTTGTTTATCAAGGTAAACAGTTTGAGCAATTAGATAAAAAAGTGTATTATCCCGGTGAAATTATTTTTGAAAATATTGAAATAATACAACCTTCACTTTGTGAACATATTCCGACGAAAGCTAGTAATCAACTACTAATTCGACCTTTGAGTATTTACGAAATCCCTAAAGAAAAAAATTTAAAAAGAATTTTTAATAATAAGAATGATTCAGAGTTAATTTTTAGGGTAACTAACAAAACTAATTACCTATACAAAACAAAACAAAAAATTAAAACGGCTAATAGCATAAATTTAATATCTCAAAGTATAAATTTGAATTTAAAAAATTCATTACAAAATAATATTACAATTGATCTAAGTAACTCTTTTAAAACAAAACGTTTAAACCTAAAAATTTTAGAAAGATTAGTATTAAATCAATATATCCCTGCTCATTTAAAATATACAAATTTACAATCTTCTTTACTTATTGAACCAACTCAGTTTATTGATTCTTATACGACTATGGGCTATCTTGAATCACTTACTATGAATTCTCTCGAAGTAGTAAAATTTAAATCAAAACGTTCAACTAAAAAACAGATTTTTTTAATTTCCAATGATGATTGTATCACAGTTAAAAAAGAACAAGGAAACAATAAAACAGTTAATGAATTAATAATTGATAATATTAAGGTAAATCAAACCGGAAAAGTTTTAATTGATAATGGGAAATTATTAACTATACAAAAAGGGCATCCTTATTTTTTCCCAAATTGTAAAACCGATGATTCCAAACAAAAAGTTAATTTGCAATATAAATTACTAACTTTAAACAAAAATCCCTCTCATTTGAAAACTAACACTTTTTTGAATTATTACGATATTACTAAACGGTCAATAGTAGAAAAATTATATCCGGATAAAAAATCATATGGATTTAAAATTAAATTTTCGAAGATGTTTATTAAAAAAAATGGAAAATTTTATAGTTCCCCGATACCATTGTTTTTAAATAATTTCTCAATAACCAAAGAAAAAGAAATAATAAATCAAATAGATAGTGTTAAGATTAAAAATACACAATTGAAAATTAAACAATGTTTACCATTACTATTAAAAAGTTCTGAGTTAATTCCTAATAAAATTAAAGAAAATGGCCTTTTTAATACCAATTTAACAGGCTTAAAATTTTTAAAATACCCTTTTAGTAGATCAATTAGAATTCATTCTATAACAGAAGATTATTTTGAACAGGAAGTAAACAGTGTGTATTGTAAAAATGGTGAATTTATTGAAAAGGGTGAAGTAATTGGGTTGTTAAATTTTGAAAAAGAAATTACGGGAGATATTGTTCAAGGCTTACCCAGAATAGAAGAATTATTGGAAGCACGAAAAAAGAAACCTACAAATAGAAATTTAGCAACAAATCAAAAGAAAAGTTTATTAATTCAAAAGACTAGTATTGATTCTAGTTTTGAATTTCAAAAACTGGGCACGACAATAAAAGAAAATGATAAAATTAATCCTCACAATTTATTAAAAGTTTACTTCAATTATTATGGAATAAAAAAACAGTTTTTTTCAAGTGAAGATAAATTTTCGACTTCATATTATTTAGTAAATAATTATGAAGCAAGTTATCGAACATTTAAAAAAATTCAATTACTAATATTAAATGCAGTTCAATCCGTTTATGAATCACAAGGGGTTTCAATTGCAAATAAACATTTAGAGGTGATCATTAAACAAATGACTACAAAAGTTTTAATAACACATGAAGGTCATACACCATTATTACCACGTGAAGTAATTGATTTATATCATATTCAATATATTAATGAAATTATTGTCGCTCATAATAAACGTCCAGCATATTATGTTCCATTATTATTAGGAATTACAAAAGCGGCGTTAAATAATCCAAGTTTTATTTCAGCAGCAAGTTTTCAAGAAACTACTCGTGTTTTAACTAAAGCTGCGATTGAAGGTCGAGTAGATTGGTTACGTGGTTTAAAAGAAAATATAATCATTGGGCATTTAATTCCCTCTGGAACTGGATATCAAAGTTACAAAAATTGTTTTAGTAGAATTACAGAAAATAAGACGAGAATTAACTTAGAAAAAAATAAAATTAAAATGTAGTCTTATTTCTTTTCAATCTGGTAATGTTATCCTATACTAGAATAAATCAAAGTTATTTAACTGAGGAGTTATAAAATCTTATGGCTGATATTAACTTAGCCCAATTATTAGAAGCTGGTGTTCATTTTGGACACAAAGCTTATAGATGGAATCCGAAAATGTTTCCTTATATTTATACAGAACGAAATAATATTCATATTTTAGATCTAGTTCAAACAGCTCAATTATTGAAACGAGCAAATTCTTATGTTGCAAAAGCAGCATCTGAAGAAAAAACATTTTTATTTATTGGTACAAAACGTCAAGCAAGTGCGGTAATTGCTCAACAGGCAAACAGTTGCAGTTCATATTATGTAAATCATAGATGGTTAGGTGGAATGTTAACAAATTGGATAACATTAAAAAGTCGAATTGAACGGTTAAAAGAGTTGGAACAACAAGAAGTTGACGGGATTTTTAATTTATTACCAAAAAAAGAAGCATCTTTACGTTTGAAAGAATTGGAAAAATTACGCAAACACTTAAATGGTGTTAAAAACATGACTAAGTTGCCAGATGTAGCAATTATTATTGACCAAAAACGTGAAATGACAGCTATTCAAGAATGTCGTAAACTAGGTATTCCTGTTATTTCTATTTTAGATACTAATTGTGATCCTGATTTAGTAGATATCCCGATCCCAGGAAATGATGATGCCGTAAGATCCATTAAATTAATTTTAAGCTCATTAACAGATACAATTAATCAGAATAGAATATATATTTAGATATAGAATCATAGTTAAAAATTTTTTTACTATAATTTAATTTTTAAAAAAAAGAGTTTTAATAATTACAAACTCTCTTTCTTAAAAATTAAATTACTATTTTAGTGAAACTTTTCCGCCTGCAGCCTCAAGTTGTTTTTTCGACTCTTCTGCGGCATCTTTACCTACCGCTTCTTGAACCATTTTAGGTACTGATTCAACAAGCTCTTTTGCTTCTTTTAAACCTAATCCAGTTAGAGTTCGAACAACCTTTAAAATGGCTATTTTTTTATCAGCTGGAACTTCATCTAACATTACATTAAATTGTGTTTTTTCTTCTGCCTCTTCAACAACAACGGGAGGAGCAGCTATAATCATACCACCACCTACACTTGCTGATGCATCAACACCAAAAGTTTCTTCGATCGCTGCCACTAATTCTGATGCTTCTAATAAAGTTAATGTTTTTAACTCTTCAACAATTTGATTAATTTTGTCTGACATAAAATTTTTTATTTGAGATATTTATTATTTATATATTTAAGTTATTTACTTAGGTTTTGCAACACTAATCAAAGGCATTTAAATCTAATTCAATAGAGGGTCCCATGCTACTACAAATAAATAAACTTTTAAAGTATTTACCTTTTACGCCACTGGGCCGATTTTGTGCGATCGATTGATGTAACGATCTTAAATTTTCAATTAGTTGATTTTTTGAAAAATTAGCTTTTCCAAAACTTACGTGAACAACTCCGGTTTTATCTGCTTTATATTCAAATTTTCCTTTTTTGAATTCAGATAATGTTTCTGTTAAATTTGTGCTAACAGTCCCTGCTTTTGGTGAGGGCATTAATCCTTTTGGACCTAAAACTCGACCAAGTTTTGCCAATTTTGGCATCATATCGGGTGTTGCAACTAATAGATCAAAATTAATGTTACCTTGACTAATATCGTCAATTAAGTCTTGACTACCAATAATATCAGCTCCGCCTTCTTTTGCTTCATTAAAATTTGCCTCATTAGTTAAAACAGCAATCCGCACCGTTTTACCTACCCCATGTGGTAATGTCACTGTTGTGCGCAACTGTTGATCTGCATACTTTGGATCAATATTCAGATTAGCATGTAATTCAACAGATTCAATAAATTTAGCAGTAGCAGTTTCTTGAAGTAAATTAATTGCTTCTTCTAAACTTGAATGAACCATATTTTTAATCTTTTTAATATTTTCATTTTGACGTCGGGATAATTTTCGCATATAATTTCTTTCTTAAAAACTTATAAACTTAAATATTAATCTATAATTGTGATACCCATATTTCGGGCAGTTCCTTCAACAATTCTTATGGCACTACTTATTTTAGTAGTATTCAAATCTGGTAATTTAATATTAGCGATCTCTTCTAATTGTGCTTTCGTTACTGATCCAACATTTACGCGATTTGGAGTTGACGAACCTTTCTTAACTTTTGCAGCATTAGCTAATAAAACAGAAGCAGGGGGTGTTTTAAGAACAAAACTATAACTTCGGTCTTCATAAACTGAAATTTCTACGGGAATAATAAGTCCAACTTTTTCAGCAGTTCGAGCATTATATTCTTTACAAAAGGCTGCAATGTTCACACCATGTTGACCTAAAGCTGGGCCTACTGGAGGGGCAGGGGTCGCTTTTCCAGCAGGTAATGCTAATTTAATCAATGCAGTTATTTTTTTTGGCATAGAGTTTTATTTTTATTTCTTGATAAAATAGAGATATATAATTTTAACTTTAATTAATCAAAAAAGATTCAACATTTTTCTTAAAAGTCTTTACTCTCAATCTCTGTTTAAATCTTTACAAAACCAATTAGTTACGGAAATTTTAAACAATTAAAATTCTATTTTGTAAGATACATACCTCTTTTTTAAGAGAACCGCGCCCTGAAGGACTTGAACCCTCGACATCTAATTTTGGAGACTAGCGTTCTACCAACTGAACTAAGGACGCACGTACTTATTGTAATAAATATATATTAAAAACACAAGGTTTCTTATATAAACTCAAAATCGAAATTTTAATTAATATGAAAAAGTTTAATAGTCAAATACAGTTTTCAATTTCAGATAACCCTTTACCGCATAACTTCATTGCAGAAAAAATTGTCTTAAGCTCTTTGTTACTCGATTATGAAACAATTGAAATTGCAATAAAAACAATTAGAATTGAAACTTTTTATTTTATAAATCATCAAGAAATTTATAAAGCTATTGTAGAAATGTATAAAAAAAAGCTTTCCATAAATGTCTTTTCAGTAAATGACTTTTTAAAGGAAACTGGTCGCTTAGATAAAATTGGAGGTACAAAAGTTTTATTAGAACTTCTTAATCAAATTCCTAATTTAGTTTATTTAGAAGAATATATTCAGTTAATTAAAGATAAATTTTTACGACGTTCACTGATTAACTTAGGTTATAAAACCATTAATTCAGCCTATATTACAAATATTCCGTTAGAAAAAATTTTAAATGATTTCGAAAAAAAGTCATTTGAACTAACAAATGAAATAATAGATGAAAAGAAATTAAGTACTGCTGAATTGTTTTCAAGTGTTTTTTTAGAATTAAAAGAAAAATCTTTAAAACCGGAATTACCTGGCTTAACATCTGGATTTTATGATCTAGATTCCTTGACACAAGGTTTTCAAAAATCTGATTTAATTATCCTTGCGGGGCGACCTTCTATGGGAAAAACAGCTTTTGTTTTAAATATTGCAGAAAATATAATTAAAAAATATAAAGTACCAATATTATTTTTTAGTCTTGAAATGTCAAAAGAACAATTAATATATCGTTTATTAGCTAATGACACAGGCATAAGCCAAACCCGTTTAAAAATGGGAAATTTATATAAAGAAGATTGGTATGAATTAAAAAAAAGTATTCAGAATTATTCTCTGCTACCATTTTTTATTGATGACCAACCAAATTTAACAACGCAAGATATTCGTTCAAAAATAAAACAAATATTATTCGAACAAAATAAAATTGGTTTAATTATTATTGATTATTTGCAATTACTTTTAAATTCGAAATTAAAGTCTGAAAATCGTGTTCAAGAACTTTCCCAAATAACAAGGGACCTTAAAAATCTTGCTAAAGAGTTTCAAATACCTGTTATTGCATTATCTCAGTTAAGTCGAAATGTTGAAAATCGAATTAATAAACGGCCTGTTTTATCTGATTTACGTGAAAGTGGTTCAATTGAGCAAGATGCAGATTTAGTATTAATGCTATACCGCGAAAATTACTATAATTCAATGGTTGAAAAAAATGAAAAAATTACTAATGCTGAATTAATAATTTCAAAACATCGCAATGGACCTTTAGGTACAGTGGAATTATCATTTCAAACTGACCCTACTAAATTTTTTAACAATTTGCTCAATCCTTCATAACTGCCCAGATCCAGATTCGAACTGGAGACACGAGGATCTTCAATCCACTGCTCTACCAACTGAGCTATCCGGGCTTAGTAAAGACTATACTACATTCTAGTTAAAATAACAATATAAACATTGTTATTTTAACTAGAATGTAGTATAGTACTTGTTGGATATAGTAAGAAATATAATTTACTTAAAAAAATCTAAATATGTCAGGATTGTAAAATAGCAGCATAAGATTTATAGAGTGGATTAGTATTTTAACTATATCTATTTAAGTTGATTTAGAGTAAACAGAACTTTGTAACTCTTTACTACATAACAAATTTAAACTATTATTTCGAGAATAATTATAATTAACGTAAGTTAGTTTATTATATGAAAACGAAAAATGATTTTTATCTTCATTTAATTTTTACCGATATTTGTCTTACGCTACCCACGGAAGTTGTAAAAAAAATCCTAGTTGTCTAATTAGTGTACAGTCTCAATACTATCTAGATTGATTTCTATAATACTTCGACACGTAGATATGCTATTAAAATAGAGAAAATTAATTGTTTAGTTGTGATAATGAATATTGCTTTTATTTAATTGTAACTAACTAAAAAAACTTCTATGAGTTAACAAATCACCTCATATTTCTTTCCTGTTAAAAATAAATATGAAAAAATTTACAGTTATAAAGAGCTATCTTTGGCCATCTACACTCTAAGAAATATTTTTATACCTGAATAGTTGAAAATAATTGTAATGAATGCAGTCATTATGAATTTGAACAACTTGAATAAGAGCTGAATTGTTGGATAAAAAAATTCCTGGTTACTTTTTTGAAGTTTGGGTCACTTTTGAGTTCGATTCGGGTCATTTTATATTGACTTTTGGATTCAATAGAAGTTATCGGTTCATAATGATATTAAACGACCTAAATTAAACACTTAATATATGGAAACAATTGTAAGAGGTTTGATACCATTATTTTATTAACATTACAACCTAGACTGTATACCAAAACAAAGTTGTTTTGCAAGTACTCTTGTTATAGAAAGAAAACGTTTTGCACAAGGAAAGTAAGAAATAGAAATTTTTCACTTATAAAATAACTAATAGAAATTACTTAAAAAAAATCTGAATATGTTAGAATTGAAAGGCAACAATATAATATCTCGAAAATATCTTAGAATAATTAACTACATCTATTTTTTAAACAAATTTTAACAATCTGTAATAATGAAATTCTTTATCTCCAATTCTTAGTTTGTAAATATTTTTAAAAATAGTATGGGGAATTTAAAATTTAGAAACAAAATAATAAAAATAAATCTCAACACTTTATCACGAAACTTGATTCAAACTTAAAATAAAGTATAGGATGAAACAATTAATTACGGTTAATTTAACAGCTCAAGATTTTTTAAGTATTAAAAATTTTAAATTTTGTCAGTATCGAGAGTAGTCTACTTAAATATTTGATAATTAAGAAATAAAAAATTGTAATAATCTCATAATTTGGTAAACGCTTCTCTGATTTATTGTGTAAATTGGTATATTTCGTTTATTTGCCAAATTCTTTAGTCGGAAATTTTGTCTAAGATGTTTTTTCAAACCTATTATAAGATTTGCTTGTTTAATTTGAGTTGTAATAATAATTTTATCACCAAGCTTTGTTAAAATTTCTCGGATTAAATTTTTTGATAAAGAATATGGATAAATAAT